AAAAAAAAATATTTCCTTTTATAGATACGCCCTGTGCTCTTTATTCTCTGGACTATGATTACATAGCCCAAAGGTAAAGTGGCCAGCATAATGCAATATTAGCCTTTAATTTAAAGGCTTGAGTGAATTTTTGGTCTATGTCAGTTAGTAAGAGCCGCTGTACCCCGCAGCCTTTCCAATTACGCCTGTGAATGCCCTTACTATTACACAATAACGGCTTCAGTCGCGATTATGAATATCACTAAGGCGCAGGGCGCTCTAATAATCTATTCCGTTTGAACTTTATACATAAACAGTTACTTCTATCGTTAAGCCCTATTGGGGCCAGGTTAAAGGGCGCATGAGGCGAATTATCATCCAACAGCCAGGGAGCGGCAGATTAGTAGAACAGCGCATTAATAATTCGCATGTCGGAATAGTTTAGTCGGTTAGAACAGCGGGATCATAATTCGCACACGGGGGTTCAAATCCCCCTTCCGATAGGAACTTTCGGATAAGAATTGAACCTACGGGAGGCAAAAAAAAGATATATATATCTTTTTTTTGCTGGTCACTAACCTTATCCTAAATCTCCTTCTTCTATGATAGGCCACGGTAAAGAAAGATTTACGATGTTTCTTAGGATAACTAGAAATGCAACATAATGAATGTTGTTTTGACAAAAGGATCAATCATATAAAGTACACCTTTAGTAATTCTAGATCTTGTTCACGAACTAAGTGGCTATACTCTTATGTTATATCAACAAAGTAGAATTAGCCGTTATGCTAGTAGCTTATGAATCATCATAGGTAATTCAATTCATTGTTGTAGCTCCACAAATGGGAATGCGCGCGAATGTAGGTTGCTCCGGCTTGTTGCAAGATAAATTTAAGTAGGTCTACATGGCTTGCTTTCGATCGCTCTATTTGTACGTAAGGAATAAGTCAAGATAGAAGTGGTAAGAAAGGGGCAGTAAACAACATTATAACATAGGGCAGGGCCCTGTGATTAGACAAGCCATGTAGAAAACAAACACGGCTAAGAGCATCTCGAGAAGCGGTCGTATCTTATGTAAGTTATAATTAATAATTAGATTTATTTCTAAATCTGAAGGAAATTCGCATGTTATATATATGCCGTGACTTAAAAATACGTAAAGATTAAAATTCCATATAAGGCATCTCCGGCGGCAATTTGATGTAGCCGACGCGTGGCCTGCGGCTTTGCGGGGCCGGGGCGCTTCTCAGCGGCCGAAGGTTTTTCTCCTAGGGTTTTAGAAGAAATCAAAATAAAGTCAAGTTAGAGAGCCCTGTGATCGGCGAGAATCGCCGAAGAGCACTTGTGTAGTCTACCTCATCGAACGCAGGAAACCTACGACTGAGCAAGTTCCCTTTTTACTCTATTCATCAATCGCTACGCGCTTCCGGGCACTATGGTAAGACGTGAAAACACCCGATCCCATTCCGACCTCGAAATGTGAAATCGTCTTACGCTATATGTACTGATTTATCAATTTCGGGAGACATGGTCCAGGCCCGGACAACGTCCAATTTCAATTATTCTAAAACGCTATTGAAAGTGATGAACAATCAATCGCGAGGCCGAAGGTCCTAGAGGACTAAGCTCGCCAAATAGTACTATGCAACACTCGGCGCCTACGGATGAATCATCATAGAGACTCGCAAAAAAAAAATGACATATTTCTAATAAAGAACTCTACTTAGGGCGGGCGGGGAACTGCTGCGCAAAAAGAAATATTTTGCGGCGCCGTTGAAGAAAACCTTATTATGTGCGCGGGATAGAGTAATTGGTAACTCGTCAGGCTCATAATCTGAATGTTGTGTAGGTTCAAATCCTACTCCCGCCAAATATTTTAAGTGGTTTTTTGTGGAACAGCGGGATTTATACAAAAAGCAGCAGTGCATCCATAACTTGGTTATTTCTGCGTATTCTTGATCTATTTTTCGGTTATAAAGATATTGAAATAAAAAAAGAAATGGTGTGATAAGACAAATACTCATTATATTGTGTCTAGGCGAAAGGAACCCTGTATTCTGCTTGTAATGCGAATGATGCGATATGTAAATAAAAGATACGTATTATTCTATTGATGATCTGAAATAGTCATTTACAGTATAATGAAGGGATTAATCGATCCAGTTATTTTAGTGGCCTGGATTTTCGTATGCCTTTTTTTTCATCAGATGTTTTTTCTTTTTTTTTTTTCTGGAAAAATATGCACAAAATGCATAAACCTTCGTCTTCAAGCCTGAATGCACCCGCTTCAGTAAATGACCTGACTAGAAGGCAAGCCCACCATTCTGAAGTATGAATAGAAGTCTCATTGGCGAATATTTTGGTAGTGACTAGTGAGGTAGGTGCAATTCCTACTGTATCCAAAATAATGCATCGGATGAATGCCTAGGCATTGAGAAAGAAGGACGCTTTCAAGAGCGAAACGCCATGGGGAGATACCGTCTGTGATCCATGGATCTCCAATCGGGAAACCGTATCCAAG